ATTAGGAATCAAAATTTGGATATTTGCAGACGAGGAATAATGGGCCTTTCGTTGTCTTTCTGTTCCATCCATCCGGCAATTGAATAAAAAATCACAAACTCGTTCATTTTTTTCCGTTCAATCAAAAAAATGAGAATTTTTTCGAATTCTTAATTCTATAGGGTTGAATAACAATTCGATTGACTCCATCTCCATATAATTGCTATGCTTAGTGTGTGACTCGTTGGTTTTTTATTTAGAGTTAGGTTAGGATTAAAAAACAAAGGGCCATCCCCTAGTATGAACTAATAACTATATAACTAATAACCAGCTCATTGCTTCGTATTATCTGGATCCAAGGAACCAGTCGCTATATGATGTATTGATCATATTGTTGTAGCAACTGAAGCATTTTTTTTTTACATAAAAGAAAAATCAATCTATAAGGTTGTGAAGCAAAAACAAAGGGATATGGATAAATGGAGGGGTGAGAGAAAGAAAGAAAAAGAATAGCAATGATATATGATTCCAATATGTATGGTCTATGAACTATCTTATAAAAGGCAATGTAATAAAGCATTAATGTATTCGTCCATAATTAATAATTAGATTCGATGAATATGAATACAATTTATACGAAAAATAAAAAAGAATAAAGAGCGCCGAGTCAATAAAGACTGAGAAGATTGATTCAGGAACAAATTTTATTAGGAGCTCCATTGCAGAGTTCGGGCCTAGTCATTAATCGAGAAGCGATGGGAACGACAGAACCTGTGACTGAGGAAGATTCCCTTGAAAACGAATCCTAATGATTCATTGGGTGGGATGGCGGAACGAGCCAAGAACCAATTCATTTATTCTGATAGGTCATGGAACGCCCCTACGAATGAAAGGGATGTTGAAAGAGCAAATATTCGCCCGCGAAAGCCTTACTGGATTGCTAAGTTTTGGGCAATTCAATAAAAATAAATAAAATAAAGGTAAAAATAAATGAAGATTCATTAATTATAAAATGGAATTTATCATTTTATTTTATTCCTACGTGTACGTGACAGATTATATCTCAAAAAATTCCATGATTCATTATTCATTCAATTCAAAATATATACAATATTATTTAATCGTTTCATTCGCGAGGAGCTGGATGAGAAGAAACTCTCATGTCCAGTTCTGCAGTAGAGATGGCATTGAGAAACAACCATCAACTATAACCCCAAAAGAACCAGATTTCGTAAACAACATAGAGGAAGAATGAAGGGAATATCTTATCGAGGCAATCGAATTTGTTTCGGCGGATACGCCCTTCAGGCACTTGAACCCGCTTGGATCACATCTAGACAAATAGAAGCGGGGCGACGAGCCATGGCACGATATGCGCGTCGTGGTGGAAAAATATGGGTACGTATATTTCCAGACAAACCTGTTACAGTAAGGCCTACCGAAACACGTATGGGTTCGGGGAAAGGATCTCCCGAATATTGGGTATCCGTCGTTAAACCGGGTCGAATACTTTATGAAATGGGTGGAGTATCAGAAATTGTAGCCAGAGAAGCTATTTCTATAGCTGCGTCCAAAATGCCTATACGAACTCAATTCGTTATTGCGGGATAGGGATATGGAACGAAAGGAAAGGGGCCTTGTGATGAAAAAACCGCAGTTTTTTTATTTCTGGACAAACAATCTTTCTTCTTTTTTTCTTCGCCCTTTAGTTAGTTAGCATTGAAAGAAAAAAGAGAAAAATAATAAGAATGATATGATTCAACCTCAGACCTATTTAAATGTAGCGGACAACAGCGGGGCTAGAGAATTAATGTGTATTCGAATCATAGGAGCTAGTAATCGCCGATATGCTCATATTGGTGACGTTATTGTTGCTGTAATCAAAGAAGCAGTTCCCAATATGCCTCTACAAAGATCAGAAGTGATCAGAGCTGTAATTGTACGTACATGTAAAGAACTCAAACGTGACAATGGTATGATAATACAATATGATGACAATGCAGCAGTTGTCATTGATCAAGAAGGAAATCCCAAAGGAACTCGAGTTTTTGGTGCGATCGCTCGGGAATTGAGACAGTTGAATTTTACTAAAATAGTCTCATTAGCTCCTGAGGTATTATAAATAGATTCTAAATAAATACTAATAGATGAAAACATAATAAAACATAAAAAAAGGGAGGTTCATAGTAAGATATCTGAACTGAATTAGATTCCATTAATTAGTAGAATGCATTAGTAGATTGTTTCTCACGCATATACCTTTAATAATTCATGAAAAAAAAAGAGTAGAGCATGCTGATTATATAAAAACCCGGAGGCACCAATAATTATAGTTCATCATGGGTAGGGACACTATTGCCGAAATAATAACTTCTATACGAAATGCTGACATGGATAAAAAAGGAACGGTTCGAATAGCATCTACAAATATCACTGAAAACATTGTTAAAATACTTCTACGCGAAGGCTTTATCGAAAATGTGAGAAAACATCGAGTAAGCAAGAAATATTTCTTGGTTTCAACTCTGCGACATAGAAGGAATAGAAAAGGGCCATATAGAACTGTTTTAAAACGTATCAGCCGACCCGGCCTACGAATCTATTCCAACCATCAACGAATTCCTAGGATTTTAGGAGGAATGGGTATTGTAATTCTTTCGACTTCTCGAGGTATAATGACAGACCGAGAGGCTCGACTAGAAGGAATCGGGGGAGAAATTTTGTTATATATATGGTGATCTTTATGATCTACGAATTGCATCCGTAGGAAAACTTCCTATTTTTTTTTTGAAAAAAGAGGAAGGGTTGTCTAATATCACTCCTACTCCATGAGTTGATAATTAAAGGGGTTACCTGGAATGAAAGAACAAAAATGGATTCATGAAGGTTTAATTACTGAATCACTTTCCAATGGTATGTTTCGGGTTCGTAGTGACTTTTCAACATTCCTCTCGTTCGGATACAATCGGAGGTTCAAAATTTCAAGAGACTTATTTTCTTTTCTTCGAAGGAGTAGATTCAAAATTTAAATAAAATTAAGGAGAAACAAATATGAAAATTAGGGCGTCCGTTCGTAAAATTTGTGAAAAATGTCGACTGATCCGCAGGCGGGGACGAATTATAGTAATTTGTTTCAACCCGAGGCATAAACAGAGACAGGGATAAATTTTTTATTAAAAGAGACTCTCCAAAGGACTCAATACACAAACAAATAAAGGACCCATTTTGACATGAAAATAAAATATACGTATATTTCTGACTCATATTTAGGAGATGATAAAATATGACAAAAACCATAACAAGAATTGGCTCACGTAAGAGTGGGCGCATTAGTTCACGTAAGACTGGACGTCGAATACCAAAAGGGGTTATTCATGTTCAAGCAAGTTTCAACAATACCATTGTAACAATCACAGATATACGGGGTCGGGTTGTTTCTTGGTCCTCCGCCGGTACTTGCGGCTTCAAGGGCACAAGAAGAGGGACGCCGTTTGCTGCCCAAACGGCAGCCGCAAACGCTATTCGTACAGTAGTAGATCAGGGTATGCAACGAGCAGAAGTTATGATAAAGGGTCCTGGTCTTGGAAGAGATGCAGCACTACGAGCCATTCGTAGAAGTGGTATACTATTAAGTTTTGTCAGAGACGTAACCCCTATGCCACATAATGGGTGTAGGCCTCCTAAAAAAAGGCGTATATAGAAATCAGAATTGAGAATTGAACGAATTTCAAGAGAAAGAAATGATTAAATGATCGGATCAAATAATATGACTATGTTTCGAGAAGAAGTAGCAGTATCTACTCGGACACTACAGTGGAAGTGTGTTGAATTAAGAGAAGACAGTAAGCGTTTTTATTATGGACGTTTTATTCTGTCTCCGCTTATGAAAGGTCAAGCTGATACAATAGGCATTGCGATGCGAAGGGCTTTGCTTGGAGAAATAGAAGGAACATGTATTACACGCGCAAAATCTGAAAAGATACCACATGAATATTCTACCATAGAAGGTATTGAAGAATCCGTACATGAAATTTTAATGAATTTGAAAGAAATTGTATTGAAAAGTAATCTGTATGGAACTCGCGACGCATCTATTTGCGTCAAGGGTCCTGGATATGTAACTGCTCAAGACATCATCTCACCACCTTCTGTGGAAATCGTTGATACTACACAGCATATAGCTAGCCTGACGGAACCAATTGATTTTTGTATTGGATTACAAATCGAGAGTAATCGAGGATATCGTATGAAAACACCAAATAACGCTGAAGAAGGAAGTTATCCAATAAATGCTGTATTCATGCCTGTTCGAAATGCAAATCATAGTATTCATTCTTATAGTAATGGGAATGAAAAACAAGAGATACTTTTTCTCGAAATATGGACGAATGGAAGTTTAACTCCTAAAGAAGCACTTTACGAAGCCTCCCGTAATTTGATTGATTTATTTATTCCGTTTCTACATGCAGAAGAACAAGATAAAAATGTAGAGGACAATCAAAATAGGGTTACTTTACCCTTTTTCACTTTTCATGATGGATTGGATAAACTAAGAAAAAAAAAAGAAATCGAATTGAAATGTTTTTTTATTGACCAATTAGAATTGCCTTCGAGGACCTATAATTGCCTCAAAAGGTCCAATATACATACATTATTAGACCTTTTGAATAAGAGTCAAGAAGATCTTATGAAAATTGAACATTTTCGCATAGAAGATGTAAAACAGATATTGGTCATTATACAAAAACATTTCGTAATTGATTTACCTAACAATAAGTTTTTTATTTGTTGAAGTCCATTGGAATTGGAATGATTTCATCTTTTTTTTTTGCTTAAATTTATTCAGCACGATCCGTATATTATATATTATATTAAATATAGATTCAGAATTAACTGGAATAAACGTATCTAGGGAAGTGAATCTTCCCTAGAAAGATACGTTGTGATATTTTATTTCACGGTGGAATCAATTTGAAAAAGACCTAAAGTTAGAGATTTATCAATAGGTAATGTTGCTCCAA